TAAAATATGTTGACATGAGGAGGAACGTATTTACTAGTTATATCATCTGCAATCGCCTGAATCTCGAGACGCTCTTCGAACCAATCGTAGACTTTATTGAGATAGGTAAACCAAGGGACTCCCCCTCTGAGAACCGTATATGAGAATTTCATCTCGTACAGCTCAAACAAAAAAACAGGTTAAAAGAGGTATGGAATAGAAAATTGGAAACTTCTTAATCTTTTGATTCCATTTTCGCTAAAAATACGAAAGAGTAAAAGTAAGAAAGCTCTTTTTTTTTGTTATAATTAGAATGTCAAAAAATCAAGTAGGCTCACTTGTCTTTCTGTTGATCGTTCCAGGCCTCTTGAATCTTCTATTTCCCTATTTTTTTCTTTCATCTGTTATTTTAATTTGTATGGAATGTAGCTTTACTTTTGTTTTCTTTATTATTGATAGGAATTTTCTTGTTAAGACCCTAGGAATCAATTGAAACCTTAAATTAATACTAGAACCACGATGATTCAATAAAACCTTCAAGCTAAGTCAAGGATTCCCTGAGTAAGAACCATTGGATCATGATTTATTCAACGAGTAGAATCGATATAATGACTAAAACTAGAAAGAAAAGTTTGTTCTTTGAGCAAAATCAAAGCAGAAACGGGAATTTGAAAGAAGAAAACTCTTTCAATTGAAAACTTTTTTCTTTTGAAAAATTTGAGGAATCCGGCCACGAGGTCTGAATATTAAGTATGAATCATAGTTCAAATACTTCGTGATATATTTCATATATTCCGTGCTCCAGATACTAGAATGAATATCCGACGGGGTAAAACCATCTCTATCAAGACGACAGACCCACTTTCTGTACTCTCAATAGGATCAATTATAACAAGTCACACACTCATATTCCGGAAATACAGAAACACAAAAATTTCGCGGTCGAACTACCAAAAAAGAATAAGCTAAAATAAAAAGCCGAGGCCTAAATGCATCGTTTTTTGTATTTTTATTTAAAAGCTAGGGTTCTTATAAATCTAATTAAATCTAATTCAGTGAAATTCCGTCCAGTAAAACGGAAGAATTATAAATCTCCAAAATAATAGATAGGAATACCGCAAATAGAGCCATTGCGACACCCATCAAAGGAGTAGTTCCCCATCCAGGAGCTACTTTACCATATTCCGAATTCAATGGTTTCAATAAAGCCCCTACAGACGTCCGTCTTGGACCAGATCTAGAACTACCCTCAACAGTTTGTGCAGCCATAAATCCTATTTTGTATTCATTGAGATCTGTTGACTTTGTATACCATTCCGTTGTAAATAAACAATCTTATCATAGATCCATTGTGGTCTTGAAATTATATAATAATGGAAACAGCAACCCTAGTCGCCATCTCTATATCTGGATTACTTGTAAGTTTTACTGGGTATGCCTTATATACTGCTTTTGGGCAACCCTCTCAACAACTAAGAGACCCGTTCGAAGAGCACGGGGACTAGTTGAAGTAATGAGCCTCCAAATGTTGGGAGGCTCATTACTTCAATTCAGATAATGAAAAATCATTTCATTTTTTAGTTGGAACTTTAGGCGGTTCGCGAAAAAAGATAGCGAAAAAAATGATCCCTAGAGTCGAGACTAAGAGGAATGTATAAACCAATGCTTCCATAAATGTGATCGCGGTTTACAATTATAGCTTCCATACCTGTTTATTGGGGATCATCTCCCCGATTAAAGAAAAAAAAATCAAAGAAAAGGCGAAAGGGCGGAGATTGAAATCCAGACTTTTTCAGTATCCTATGTAAAATCACAAAGAGAAAATAGAAGTGAGAAGCGAAAAATAACAGAGCAATGCTGCATCAGACTACTTGTCTTCTTGTAGTTGGATCTCCAAGTTTTTGGAATGCTCCAAATTCCACTTGAGCATCCAAATCTGGGTCAATACCAGCAAAAACATCTCTGAATAAGGTTCTAGCACCATGCCAAATGTGCCCGAAGAAGAAGAGCAGAGCAAAGGAAGCATGTCCAAAAGTAAACCAACCTCTTGGACTGCTACGAAAAACACCATCGGATTTCAAAGTAGCACGATCTAATTCAAAAATTTCACCCAATTGGGCACGTCTAGCATATTTTTTCACAGTCGCAGGATCACTATAACTCACTCCGTTCAGTTCGCCACCATAGAACTCAACGGTTACGCCTACTTGTTCGACACTATACTTCGATTCTGCCCTTCTAAAGGGAACATCGGCTCTAACAATTCCATCTCCGTCTACCAAAACAACTGGAAATGTTTCAAAAAAAGTAGGCATGCGACGTACAAAAAGTTCACGCCCTTCTTTATCTCTGAAGACAGGATGTCCTAACCACCCGACAGCTATTCCATCTCCGTTATCCATTGAACCCGCTCTGAATAATCCCCCTTTCGCTGGATTATTTCCGATGTAATCATAAAAAGTTAATTTTTCAGGAATTTTAGACCAAGCCTCTGATAAACTTTGATTTTCGGCTAGTCCAGCGCTAACTCTTCGATATATTTCTTGCTGAAAGTATCCCTGATCCCATTGATAACGGGTGGGACCAAATAATTCGATAGGAGTAGTTGCTGAACCATACCACATAGTTCCAGCAACAACAAAAGCTGCAAAAAAGACAGCAGCGATACTGCTGGAAAGAACGGTTTCAATATTGCCCATACGTAATCCTTTATATAGACGTTGGGGCGGGCGGACACTAAGATGGAATAAGCCTGCTAATATGCCCAATGTCCCTGCTGCAATATGATGAGAGGCTATTCCTCCTGGAACAAAGGGATCAAAACCTTCCACACCCCACGCGGGATTTACAGATTGTACCTTTCCAGTTAGTCCATATGGGTCGGACACCCATATTCCAGGACCATACAATCCTGTTACATGAAATGCGCCAAAGCCAAAGCAAGCCACTCCTGAGAGAAATAAATGAATTCCAAAGATCTTAGGCAAATCCAAAGAAGGTTTTCCTGTGCGTTCATCACCAAATATTTCTAGATCCCAATACACCCAATGCCAGATAGCTGCCAAGAAGCACAAGCCAGAGAACACAATATGCGCCCCGGCTACACCTTCGTAACTCCAAACCCCCGGATTCGTTATCGTCCCTCCTGTAATACTCCAACCGCCCCATGAATTTGTTATTCCTAAACGAGTCATGAAGGGTATAACGAACATACCTTGTCTCCACATTGGATCGAGAACAGGGTCGGAGGGATCAAAAACTGCTAATTCATATAGAGCCATTGAACCGGCCCAACCAGCAACCAGAGCTGTATGCATTATATGAACAGAAAGCAAACGACCGGGATCATTCAATACGACAGTATGAACACGATACCAAGGCAAACCCATGGTAATACCCCTTTATCAACAAAAAATAGACACTATGTAACTTTATTGCATTGAAAAAACTATGCTATGGACCCCCCTTTTTTTTTTTCAGTGGATTATCTCGGAAAAAGGGTTACTATTTGTTCTATTCTTTTAGTAAAAATGGAACAATTTGGTTCATAGGAAAAAAGAGAAGCAGATCTATTCTATACTCGATAAGTACCAATACGCAATGGGGGTTTATTCCCTTTTCGAAGAGCGCATGCATCCATATTTAGTCATCATTCAAAGTACCTATTCGTAAAAATTGTCTTTGTTTTCCTTTATTTTATGAACTTATTCTATCTATGTAGAAAATATGACGATAAAGCTAATATTATTAAAATAATAAAACCATTATTACGTTTCCACATCAAAGTGAAATAGAGTACTTAATTCTTTTTTCTTTCAGTTTATGCCTATTGGTGTTCCAAAAGTTCCTTTTCGAACTCCCGGAGAGCGAAATCCAACTTGGATTGACATATAGTGCGCCCTGTCAGATATATTGGGTCATATGGGATTTCCCCATTCTCTCCCCCGATCGAGATATCCTCTCTTTCGCCCCCAAAAAAAGCGATTGAATCATCAAAAATTTGTAACGTGAAGTGCAATGAAATGGAATTAGATCCGTTTTGTGAAGAGGTATCCAGATTAATATTAGCAATTCAAATAATTTATGGTCGACTTGGCTGGACCAATAAAATTAAGTATCCAGGCTCCGTTTAGAAAAACCCAATTGGTAATATATCTATTATTAGGACTTATAGATATCATAAACAATCCTATTTAGAAAGAAATTATTAAATAGCGCTGATCCCAAACAGTTAATCAATCGAATAATAAATATAATGGATACGTCGAATATTTGGCGGAAGACATAAAAGAAATGAATTGCAAAATTGAGAAAAAATGAAAAAAAAAAAAACAAAGACGTGGTATTGGGGTCATTTGTCCTATATGTGCAAATCAAAATCGGGCAGATCCTTACTCGGAGTAGAGCAGAAACCTAAAAAAATGGAAGAAGCCCATTCAGGAACAAGAAAATGGCATCGTGATTTTTGGATTGGATCTCGATGAAAAAATACATCAATGAAAAGTTAGTGCGATAAAACTGTTTTTTATATTCTAATATTATATATTATAGGAAAACCGGCCAAACGCATCGTTCTTCAAAAATGAAAGAGAAGCCCCTTCCTTCATTAGAAGGAGTCCGCTATAAAAAAAGAAAGAGGGCTGGAAGCTACACATTGATTTTTTTTTCGCAAGTTTTAGTTTTGTTGAACCGTATGCATCAAAAGGTGCCCGTACGGCTCCTAAGGGATACAATTTTATCCGAATCAACCGACTTTATCGAGAAAGATTAATTTTTTTAGGCCAAGCGATTGATAGCAATGTTTCGAATCAACTTATTGGTCTTTTTGTATATCTCAGTTCGGAGAGTGATACCAAGGATCTGTATTTGCTTATAAACTCTCCCGGCGGATGGGTAATACCTGGAATAGCCATTTATGATACTATGCAATTTGTGCGACCAGATATACAGACAATATGCATGGGATTGGCCGCCTCAATGGGGTCTTTTATCCTGGTCGGAGGAGCAATTACCAAACGTCTAGCATTCCCTCACGCTTGGCGCCAATGGGTTTTTTATTTAAGAGAAAAAAGAAGACTATGCCTTCGCCATATGAATTATTAATATTAAGTAATATTAGCATGGCACTTCGAATTTGATATGCAAATTTTTTATTGTTTTTCAAAATATTAGATTATGTATCGAAAGAGTAGTATGAGATAAAGGAAGGGTATTTCCTATTTTATCTTACCTATCGTAGGTCGATTTCAGCGTCACAAACTTTTTTCACACCGGCAGGTTATTAACAACATTTATGTTATGAAAGAGTACGAAAATAAAAAAAAAAGAAACTTTGGGATTGCTGAATCACAGACAAAATAAATATATTAAAGCAACGGGGCCATCATAGTATTTTTGAACTCCTCCGAAAAAAAAAAGAAGGGTGGTAATTGGATCATTTACCGATCTGGGTATAATGGATCCCACATTTTCTCTTTCTTCGATGAAAGGTAAAAAAAATTCCATTGTGGAGCCGTATGCAATGTGAAAAAAATGCCCGTACGGTTTTCTATCTTTTTCTTATTTTATTCTTTATCTCTTCGCCTTGCCTCCTCGTGCGAGATACAGGAACCTTTGATTGTGTTATATTATATGATCAGGGTAATGATCCATCAACCTGCTGCCGGTTTTTATGAGGCACAAACGTCCGAACTTATCCTGGAAGCGGAAGAACTACTGAAACTGCGCGAAATCCTTACAAGGGTTTATGTACAAAGAACAGGCAAGCCCTTATGGGCTGTATCCGAAGACATGGAAAGGGATACTTTTATGTCAGCAACAGAAGCCCAAGCTCATGGAATTGTTGATTTTGTAGCGGTTGGATAAAAAATAGCAGTGATTTCGTGCAAATATATGATTTAAGATTTTATCTTCTTACTTCTTAATTACTTAATTAAAGGTTTAATATTCTATTAATATATTGAAATCGAATAAACTCATAATCATCCGGTTAGGATCAATCTAAACCAGCCCATAATGTATAATTCAGCATGCCAACTATTAAACAACTTATTAGAAACCCAAGACAGCCAATCAGAAACGTCACGAAATCCCCCGCTCTTGGGGGATGCCCTCAGCGTCGAGGAACATGTACGAGGGTGTATGTGCGACTCGTTTAAATCGTGGGCTGAGACAAAACAAAAGAAAAAACAATTTTTCCAGTATCAATGATCAGTACCGGTGAATCGGATAGAATGGAAGAACTCCATTCACTATCTAAAAAAGATGGATCTATCATATCTTTCTATTGTGTATGAAATTTATGGTTTCAATTGGTGCAAATTAAATCACCTGAATTTTCAATTTAAGATGAGAAAGAATTCCCCATTGGTAACAAATAGTTACCCATTAAGCGGGGGAAATCCTATTTAAAAAAGTAGAAATATTATGTTTAGAAGAACGGACTCACAAGGTCAGCTACCCACCCAATCTTCATAATTAAATACCGTTACTGTATAAGGTATATCTCATTATGAAAGACAAATTACTGGAAAATTCATGGGTAGAGCCAAAGAGTGGTAACTGTACAAGTTACCAATAAAATGAAGGAAAGGGCTCCGGTGTATAGAGAAGACCTCACCGTTTAAGAAGTAACCATAGAGACGATGGAACCCACAATTTCTTTAGCTATTTCTATTTTTATTTTTCCAATGCCTAGAAAAAAGGAAAAAAGCGTGGTAGGGAAGGTTATAGTAGCAAAAGCCATTGGAATTTTTATTTTATAAATTGGAAGAATCCGTTTTGTTATTAATAGACTAGGAAGGGGGAAAAGAATAACTGAAAGAAAGGAAATCAATTAGTTATTCATTAAAGTTTCATTTACTCAATGACCAGAATTAGACGAGGATATATAGCTCGGAGACGTAGAACAAAAATGCGTTTATTTGCATCAAGTTTTCGCGGAGCTCATTCAAGACTTACTCGAACAATTATTCAACAGAAAATAAGAGCTTTGGTTTCGGCGCATCGTGATAGAGATAGGAAAAAAAGGGATTTTCGTCGTTTGTGGATCACTCGAATAAATGCAGTAATTCGCGGGGCGGGGGCATCCTATATTTATAGTAGATTAATACACAATCTGTATAAGGGGCAGTTGCTTCTTAATCGTAAAATCCTTGCACAAATAGCTATATCAAATAGGAATTGTCTTTATATGATTTCCAACGAGATCATAAAATAAGGGGATTGGGAGGAATCCGCAAAACTCTTTGAAATGGAATTCTCTGGAGAATGAACTCCGGGAAGGTAGAGTAGAAATTAGTATGATAAAATCTGATAATATGATAAAGTCGTCAAAATGAGCGAACACGCCCGATAAAAAAAATTATTCCTCTTAAAATTATTCCTCTTACCCGATTCTTTTTTTTCTTACGACACGAATGATTCTCGGATTTTTTGAACAAAACGTCCATCTGTTTTTGAGTTCGGATTAGAATTTTGATTCAATTGAAAAGTAAGCCTATTTTTTTCTGTTCCTAAAACCAGGAGTTCTGGTGGTTGACTCCCTTCTTTCAAATTGTTTCTCATTATTAAGAAAAGGTAACGAAGATAAAATACGAGCTTGTTTTATAGCAATAGTAATTAATCGTTGTTCTTTTAAGGTTAATCTATTCACCCGTCTAGATAATATTTTTCCTTGTTCACTAATAAATCGACTAATTAAACTCATGTTTCTATAATCAATTCGATCCCCCGATTGGATCGGGGGCAAACGCCTACGAAAAGATCGCTTGGATTTAAGAAAGAGTCGCTTGGATTTATCCATAATTTGTTTATTCCTTATCCCTAAAATACTATTTCGATCAAATCAAAAAAAATTATAGAAGAAATTCATAGGATTGGGTTTGTCTATATTTATTTAGTTGTTTTTATTTCAATATATGAAATAATAGAAATATATATCGAAATTTTTTCATGTTCCTTGAAAGGGTGACACCCAAGCACTCGGTTCGATCTATATCTATTTCTTTATCTCCCCATGAATTGTATGTTTGAAACAATACGGACAGAATTTTCTCAACTCCAATCGACTAGGTGTATTGTGTCGATTCTTTTGAGTAATATATCTGGAAATACCCGTTGATTCCTTATTAAGACCGTTTCGAACACAACCGGTACATTCCAAAATAACCCTTACTCGAACGTCTTTACCCTTGGCCATGAACCTCCTTTGGGTTTTTGATTCACCCAACGTTTCTATTTCCCGATCCGACGCAAATAAGAAGAAAGGAAAAGGGACGAAAAAATAGAAGTGGCTAACAACTCAAAATCAAATTATGAAATAAAGATTTTGTTGCAATTAATATAGTAAATAATAAGTAATACAACAATTTCGAAAGCGATTTCTAATCGCAGTACAGTATTTCATTTAAGTATCTTGTATTGCATGATACTCTTATTCTAGTCACATTTCCCTTTTGTTTTCTTTTAACTCTATTATTAATTTTATTCTTAATTTAATTGGAGCCTTAACCCGAATTTAACTGAGGTTGAATCCACTTTTTTCTTTCTCTTTACCCCCGTATTCAATCTATCTAATTCGAAAAAAAAAAAAAGACGGGAAAGAGAGATTAGTCACAAATATTTGACTCTATCTCTAATCTTCTTCACCCCTTTCCATATCAATAACTAGAATGAAAAAAAAGGAAATGTCAACGCATCTGGGAAGAAACGATTGATTTCTATCAATAAACCTGCTAAAGACCCGAACCAGAGAGTACTTAGTACCGGTGCCACGGAAAGATATGTTTTAAAATCTCGCATTGAGAATCCTCCTTCTTTTTTTTATATTCCATATTGTAATACATTATGGTAAGAGATGTATATATATTTAAAGACCACTTGTATTTTTGTATTTGTGTGTGGAATCCCCAATTCAACTTGACATGCGCAATGATTCGGTAGAGAATATTTTCTTTTTCTTAAAGCAAAAAAACAGGTCCCTTTGCGCCTGAGAATTCCCGAGAAAAATATTAATTTATTATTATATGTTATATGATATGAGACCAAGAGGAAGAAATAGCAAGATACATTTTGCATAGAAAGGAAGGAAATGGAAATAAAATAAGGATGTGGAAAACAAGACCGGGATTTTCTACAATGATACTGTAGACCAGTTAAAAGGGATGTAGCGCAGCTTGGTAGCGCGTTTGTTTTGGGTACAAAATGTCACGGGTTCAAATCCTGTCATCCCTACCTATTATTGCTCCTCGAAGCAGTAACCTGAGATACATTTTAGAGCGATTCAATTTGGACATACATAATACATAATTTTCAATTTTATGATAGTATACATATGCAAGAAGTATTTATTGGGGTTGAAATTTTTTTGGGGGTTCTATACTATATAAAAAAAAGAATCCCCTTCTTTACAGTCTTTTCCGTTGTGGTAAGAAAGCGCTCTTAGTTCAGTTCGGTAGAACGTGGGTCTCCAAAACCCAATGTCGTAGGTTCAAATCCTACAGAGCGTGATTCTGCTCTTGTCTTGTTAGATCGAAAATTCCACTGAACTGAAATATGAAATACAGCAATCTGAATTTGACCTTTGACCCCCCCAAAAAAATGAAATTAAAGAAAGGAGGAGGTCAGTTAAAAAAAGAGATGTGAATTAATATTAATCAAAGGTCCAACTGATCACCACGCCTGTATTGTAAATATGCGGTTACGAATAATCCAGCCAAAGTAATAGGAATTAGACCTAAGACAATTCCAAATAGAAAAACTTCAATCATTTCAATTTAATTTATTTGAAAAGGGAAAAGGGGAGGTAATATCTATCCCGAAATATTACTATTAATTCGTATTGCTTAGGAATCTCAATTCCCAATAATTGGGAATTAACACGGTAAGGAACTACCAAATATATGGAATACCACAGAAGGATTTCTTTTTATGAATTATTCAATTATTCATTCAATTAATTTCAAATAAGTCCTATCTTACTCAGACCAATAAATAGAGCCGAGGTTAGAGTTAAAGCCGC